AAGGAATTGATCGTGATTTTGAACCTGTTCTTTCCATGACTCCTCTTAACTGAGATAGAGATCCAATGCTTGAAGTAGGAATCAATTTGATTCCACCAAACCTAATATGTACGGTGGATCAAGTCCTATTTAAAAAGGATTCCTTCTTCCTTTCTTTTCAACCCATTTCTCTCTTCTAATCTATTTCTTTTCTGGCTCGGCTATCCCATTTAGCCGAGCCATTTCCTTTTATGCTACTCAGCCGGGCAAAACCAATAAAAAAAAGAAACGCAACAAATCTATTCGCCGAGAAAAGGAGAGAGAGGGATTCGAACCCTCGATAGTTCTTTGTTTCGAACTATACCGGTTTTCAAGACCGGGGCTATCAACCACTCGGCCATCTCTCCGAAAGAAAATTTCTATTTTCTTTTTATCCCATATTTGATTTTTATTCCACCCAATAGAACCCGAACATGGACATATGAGTTGATACTATTACTATCTATAGAAAGATATCGGGTGTAAATCTATAGGTCTATCTATCTGTATATATATAATACAGATGCATGATCCAGCAAGCATGCCCCCTGTTTTGTAAAGTAAAAAAAAAATGACCCTCGGTTCCGTGCCCGAATAAAGCGACAAGGGGTGGTAATAAGTCATATAGAATCAATGATGGATTCATGGTAAAATCTTTCCATGATGCATTTTTTTTTTATTTTTGGCTGATAATGATAAAGATATCAAATGGTATAATTCTTTTGTTGGTAGATTGGAGGATTAGAAACATGACTATTGCTTTCCAGTTGGCTGTTTTTGCATTAATTGCTACTTCATTAATCTTACTAATTAGTGTACCTGTTGTATTTGCTTCTCCTGAGGGTTGGTCGGGTAACAAAAATGTTGTATTTTCCGGTACATCATTGTGGATTGGATTAGTCTTTCTGGTGGGTATCCTTAATTCTCTCATCTCTTGAACCTATTCGTTCTAGATCCAAAAATGAAATGACCCCTCCCTCCGAATTCCTTCAGGTTGTGAGACACATTAAAATTCAATATAAGTCCCAAAAATGCAAATAACGAAAAAGAAAAAATTAGAAAAATTAAAAATAGAGGGAGGGGACAAACTTTTGTGTATTTGTATTGTAAAAATATGTAAAAATGGAAAATAATAAAATTGAAATAAAAAATATACTAAATACATATTTAGTTATTAAGTATTTATTATAAGACGTTTTGAAATAAGAATTATCTAAATATTATATAAATTATAAATTATATAAATAAATAATATAAATATATATATATATATATAATTATATATAATGCGGGTATGGTCGAATGGTAAAATTTCTCTTTGCCAAGGAGAAGATGCGGGTTCGATTCCCGCTATCCGCCCAGGATAATGGGTAAATATATGAAATTCAATCTATTTTATTTATATTTAATAGATAAAGCATTAATTAAGTTTAAGTATACTTAAGTATATAAGTATAGTTGACCACAGTAGTCTAGTGGTTCTACTCTTCCCTTTCTTTCCCCCCCCCCAAAAAAAAAACGGTAATTAATTATTCGGTTTTTTTGTCGAAAAAATGTTGCGGAGACGGGATTTGAACCCGTGACCTCAAGGTTATGAGCCTTGCGAGCTACCACGCTGCTCTACCCCGCGATGAAGAGACGAACTGAGAATTAATAGACAAACAGGAATTGAATGCGCCCCTCTACCATATCTGTACAAATAGAATAGTCCATTTATACAGAATGGTAAAGAGGACCCTCTATGATCGATGATCATAGAAATTAATAGAAAAATGAAAGGACATTTTTATCCTTACCAACTTGATCTTGTTGCCCCGGGCAACAAACATGCATGAACCATTTCGCGAAGTACGTGTCCGGATAACCCAAAGTCTCGATAGTTAGCTCTCGGTCTTCCGGTCGAAAAACAACGTCGATGAAGGCGTGTAGGTGCACTATTACGTGGTGGAGATTGTAACTTTCCATGAATTTCCCATTTCTCGCTCAACGACGGAACTTTGCTTATTTCTTTTTTTGAGGATCGACGAATCAAATGATATTTTTTTTCCAATTTTTGTCTCTTCTTCTCCCTCTGAATCAAACTTTTTCTTGCCATAATGGTTCAATTCCTATTAGTATCAATGATACAAGTCAGATCCTAGATGTAGAAATATAAGAAGGTAGATCCCTTCTCTATTGAAAGAAATGATATTCTCGCGGATACACCCCCTAAAATAAAGAATTAACCAAACTTGCCCGATGTAGAGGCAATCAAGAAAGCTGCATAAGTAAATATATAACCGACAGAAAAGTGGGCTAATCCAACTAATCTCGCTTGTACAATAGAAAGAGCGACCGGTTTATCTCTCCATCGAATCAAATTAGCTAAAGGTGTGCGTTCATGAGCCCAGGCTAAAGTTTCAATCAATTCTTGCCAATACCCCCGCCAGGAAATTAAGAACATAAATCCAGTAGCCCAAACAAGATGTCCAAATAAGAACAT